TTTAGGAAAGATTTAAACTGATAAATCCAAATTCATTAAAATAGGGATTTGAAAGTTCATTTTTTTCATTTAGGGTGTCAGTTTATTAAATTAATTTAAGACTTTCGTGTAGGTTATGCTTTCCTGAGATTGAACTCTTGTAACTAGATAGTTCTACCGCGATCGAACTCAAAAAAATGCATTTTTACAAAATAGACCCCATTTTTTTTTTGAATTTTTTAAAAATGACACATTTTTCGTACACAATATCCTAACTAAGCTAACGGCTTTTTTGATTGGGTTGAAAGCGAAAGATATATGGGAGATCTATATAATAATTTAGAGAAAGGAAATTAAGAAGTCCGAAAGTTACACAAAAAGTTTTAAAAATGGAATCAATTAGTATCAACAATTCATTAATTTTAACTTAGCTAAAGATTTTCTATTTGCTCTTCTATAGATATGATATAGAGAGAAAAAAGAATTTTCTTATTTATTATTGGAATTGGAACAAATAGTTCGATGGGGAAAATAAAACTCCCCACCTTGGAAATGAAAAAGCATACTAAAAGAGGGTTAAAACCTTGTATCCTGTCTTTATTCTTTTTTCAAACAAAAAAAGTATTAGTTGTAGAATTCATTAAACAGAAGAATTCTTATTCCACATATCATAGGAGAAAAGAAAGGTCCATTTCATATTGATTAGCCCAACAATAATAACAATAGGTAATGAAAATTGTTCATTTTTAATTATGAAATGGACCTTTTTTCGAGTCAAATCAATTCAGATTATTCCAACGTTTTATTACTTATTTGTTTGTCGCACAAAAAAACTTTTTGAATTTCCGGTCAAAAGAGATTTCCCTAACGAAAAAGCTTTTAACGCTGCCCAATATCCCTTCCGTTTCCAAATATTTTTACGAATACGCTTTTTTGATATAGAAGTACGTTTTTTTGGAACTGCCATTTAAAAATGAAGAGGTTACTCATTATTATAGTTGGATGTGAAAGACATCTATTGTTCAAAACGAATTGTTCTTTTTATTCTCTAGATAATATTATTTTCATATAAATGTAGATAGGTGAAAGATATGTGAAAATTGCATAAAATATTACTAGAAGAAGAGGATATATGATTTTTTTTTTTCAAAAAGAAAATGGTTTTTCTAGTCCATACAATATTCGTAAGAAAGAAAAATTTGTATTGATTGATATTGATACTTTTATTTCTCTTTCTTATTCAAATCTATAGAATACGCCGTGCCCTAGCAATTAAATTGGTTGAACTCTATAACATAAAGAATCAAAAAGACCCTACATTTCTATTTCTGCCTATTTTCGTCGTTCTACATTTAATTTACATGTACTAAAATACATCGAAAGGTTTAAGAACCCCACCCTTGTTGCTTACTGAAAAACTTTAATCTTTAATGTTTTTGATTTTATTAGACTGGAAATAAATCAATCAATTCCATAATGAACTAGTTAATGATTTTGAATAAACTAACTAAAATAGCGAGTTCTTATTTCATTAGGCCAGGTTAGTGATCTTAGTTAATCTAATCCTATGATTCATATTAGTATTTTTAGTGTAATTCTTTATACTTGCTCTATGATTAGAAATTTTTTAATAATCATTGAATTTTTCATTTTCGGTATCTTCATAAATATATTAGTGACTAACTAAGTATTCACGTTTTACGAGTACTTTAGTTATATCATTTGACCAATTGTAACTTCTTGATTTGAATAGTTGAAGTATTTAAGAAAGACTTACAATAAACAATAAGTAAGAATATAAAATTAGAAAATTCTATTTATGTTAGTACATATCTTGATTTTTTTATTGACTCCTTTCAAAAGAGATAAGATCCGGTGAATCGGAAACACTTAATTAAGAATAAAAAACTTTTTATTTTTTATGGAACAGACATATCAATATGCGTGGATAATACCCTTCGTTCCACTTCCAGTTCCTATGTTAATAGGGGTGGGACTTCTTCTTTTTCCCACGGCAACAAAAAATCTTCGTCGTATGTGGTCCTTTCATAGTATTTTATTGTTAAGTATAGTCATGATTTTTTCGATTGATCTGTCTATTCAGCAAATAAATAGCAGTTCTATCTATCAATATGTATGGTCTTGGATCATCACTAATGATTTTTCTTTAGAATTCGGCTACTTAATTGATCCACTTACTTCTATTATGTCAATATTAATCACTACTGTTGGAATTATGGTTCTTATTTATAGTGATAATTATATGTCTCATGATCAAGGATATGTAAGATTTTTTGCTTATATGAGTTTTTTCAGTACTTCCATGTTGGGATTAGTTACTAGTTCTAATTTGATACAAATTTATATTTTTTGGGAATTGGTTGGAATATGTTCGTATCTATTAATAGGGTTTTGGTTCACACGACCTGTTGCGGCAAATGCTTGTCAAAAAGCCTTTGTAACTAATCGTGTCGGGGATTTTGGTTTATTATTAGGCATTTTAGGTTTTTATTGGATAACA